TTTCTTTAATTGTTTTTACTAGTTAAAGATGTGAAATAGATAGAGAAAAACGAAAAATATTTTTAAATCCAGCACAAGTAAGGAAAAAACATAAAACAAAAAAGATTTTCTTATTCTTCACGTCCTGGATTACGTCCTGGATCGTTAGATAGGAATCCGAAAATGAAAAGAGAAACAAAGAAAATCACTATCGTGTAAACAAATAGTTTTAGGGTAAGCATTACAAAATCTCCAAGATTATTAAAAAAAAACGACAGAGAAAGAGAATAGATTCTCTTCTATTTCACATTATGTTTCCTTTGATACTAAATTTAGAATAAATACAGTGATTTCAAGGAAAGAAAAAAAATTAGGAAATTTATTTGTAGTAAGAGTCCAACCTTTATATAATCATTACCAATAATTACTATTACAAAAAATTTCAATATTGGAATCAAGTATTCACACTGTAAGACTTATCTGATCTTATAAACTTTTAAAATGTTGGAATTTTTGTTTTCGAATAAATTCTGAAATTTTTTAGGACATTATTCAAGATCTTATCGAAAACTTACAGCAGCTTGCCAAACAAAAGCTAAGAGAAAAAAGAATAGGGGTATTACTGGCATAATATCTACAATTGGATTCAAAAAAGCATAAGCTTCAGGTAATTTCGCCAAGAAAAAACTACTTGAATAAAGGGCAGAGTGAATACAAATACAGACCAAGCTAAAGATATTAAGCATAACAAAAATGTTGTTCTTTAAAAAAAATGAATTGTATTTTTGCGTTTTTTTTTTTATTGTATTTTATTATTTAATATTTTTAATTATATTATTAGATTATTTAATATAATTTAAATTGATTATACAAGTATATTAAGAATTCAATATTAAATAAGAATTCAATTCCATATTCAAAATTATATTCTAAATATTAAATATATATAAATATAGATATATAGATTAATATTATATTATATTCTATATCTTTTATATTTTTCTATTCTATCTATATAATAATAAAATAGAAAATAATTTTCAAAATGGATAATATAAAAATTGAAATAGAAATAATTCAAAGATAGATATTCAATTCATATTTCTTATAAATTTATAATTCTAAATTATTAATTTATAAATGAGTAATAAAACTTAAATAAAATGAATCAAATAAGATCAGATTACTCTATAGAATTAAGTTTAGACTTGGAATTGACGAACAGCCAATAATAGTATTTATTAGTGTCGAATCGAAAATGGGGCGTGGCCAAGCGGTAAGGCAACGGGTTTTGGTCCCGTTATTCGGAGGTTCGAATCCTTCCGTCCCAGATCATAAAATTGTCTCCACAATTTTTTTTTTTTGAAAAAAAAAAAAAAAAGAATAAGAAAAAAGCAAACCATCCATAGTCTAATTGATTCGCTAATTTTATTGGTTTATTTGACATCATATCATAATTTTATACCTAAACAAAATTTTGAATTTGATCCAGCCGTACGACAAGAAAACTTCTTAATACGTTTCTAAGAGGTATATTGTTCATCGATATCTATCCTAATGATCTGTTGTTTATCGAATCTGATGCTGATGTTTGATCTCGAAGAGAGGGAAGATATCTTCGGAAAGTGGGTTTTTAGAATCCAAGAAAGAATCAAACCTATTAAAATATTCACATTATTATAATTCTAAATTTCCTTGAACAAGGCGCTCAACCTACAGGAACTTTTATGATGGAACTTTGCCCTAATCCACAAACCAAATTCAATTAAAAATGAAGAGATTCTTAATAATAATAACTTCTATCATAGATTTATAGAACTCTTTTCTCTTTTATCCCCTCGTTCTCTTGTTTTATTCATACCTAATCCTAATTTTTTATTTCTTGTTCTTTTCATAGAATGCTGTTTTCTATAACTACAAAAATAGATTTTTTTGATCTTACAAATGAAAATAAAATACAAATAATAGATAGAATAGATAGAAGTTATAATAGATGAAAAAATAAATTGATAATCACTCAATGAAATTTCATTGAATGACTATTCATCTATTATATTCTATTTCTTTTTCTTTCTATTTTCATCTAAATAGAGGAAAAAAACTCTATTTTAAACGTATTATGGATAAAAACATTCAAAGTTGGCATAATAGTGATAATTCTAGTTCCAGCAATTTTGATTATTTAGTGGATCGCAGGAACATACGGAATTTACTATCTGATAAAACTTTTTTAGTTAGGGATAGTAAGAGTAAGAGTTATTCCATATATTTTGCTATTGAAAATAACATTTTGGAGATTGACAATGATCATTCTTTTCTAAATGAACCAGAAAGTTTGTTCTCTATTTCTAAGAATTCTAGCTATTTGAAGAATGGTTCTAACAGTAATAATAATGATCATTACATTTATGATATTAAATCTAATTGGAATAATAACATTAATAGTTGCATTGAGAGTTATCTTCGTTCTCAAATCTGTATTGATAGTTACATTTTAGGTGATAGTGTAAAATACAATGACAGTGATTTTAATAGTTACATTTTTGGTAAGGTCAGCAATAGTGGTGAAAGCAAGAGTACTAGTATAATAACTAGCACGAATGATCCAAATGCTAGTTATTTAGAAAGTTCTAATGATTTCAATGAAACGCAAAAATATAAACATTTGTGGATTGAATGCGAAAATTGTTATGGATTAAATTATAAGAAAGTTTTGAAATCAAAAATGAATATTTGTGAACACTGTGGATATCATTTGAAAATGAGTAGTTCAGATAGAATCGAACTTTTGATTGATCCAGGTACATGGAATCCTATGGATGAATACATGGTCTCTGTGGATCCCATTGAATTTCATTCGGAGGAGGAACCTTATAAAAATCGTCTAGATTCTTATCAAAAAAAGACAGGATTAATGGAGGCAGTTCAAACAGGCACAGGTCAACTAAATGGTATTCCTTTAGCAATTGGTATTATGGATTTTCAGTTTATGGGAGGGAGTATGGGATCTGTAGTCGGTGAGAAAATAACCCGGTTGATCGAATATGCTACCAATCAATGTTTACCTCTTATTTTAGTATGTGCGTCCGGAGGAGCACGTATGCAAGAAGGAAGTTTGAGCTTAATGCAAATGGCTAAAATATCTTCTGCTTTATATAATTATCAAATCAATCAAAAGTTATTCTATGTACCGATACTTACATCTCCTACTACTGGTGGGGTGACAGCTAGTTTTGGCATGTTGGGGGATATCATTATTGCTGAACCAAATGCTTACATTGCATTTGCGGGTAAAAGAGTAATTGAACAAACGTTGAATAAGGAAGTGCCCGAAGGTTCACAATCGGCTGAATTTTTATTCCAAAAGGGCTTATTTGATTCAATCGTACCACGTAATCTTTTAAAGGAGGTTCTAACCGAGTTATTTCAGTTCCACGGTTTCGTTCCTTTGACTCCAAATGAAAAATAAAGCAGACTCTTCAATGCTTTTTTTTTTCGCGAGTAAGTAGTTTTTTAGTTTGTTGGAATCCAATTAAAGATAAGAATTAGAGTCAAAATGCAAGAATTGAATTCATTTTTTTGGAAAGATAAGAAAGATAGAGGGATTAATTAAATAAGATATAAGATATTTATTCTTATTATTAGATTTTATTAGATTTTGTACTTTATGATTATTAATAAATCTTATAAATATTTTCGTTTATTATATCCTATTATATTCTTTATATGACTTATTATGTATACTAAATATCAATATATAGAGTAATATATATTATATATATATAATTATTATCTATCTATTCATATATGTTGATTAAGCTATACTTAGTATAAGTCTATATGAAGAAATTCTAGTAATTATAGACTATCTTTATTACAATATAATAATAATAAAAATATTAATTTAACAATTAACAAAAAAGAACAGGTACAAATAAATATAAAATTGAGGTACCCTTTTTATGATAAACTTGCCTTCCGTTTTTGTTCCTTTAGTGGGCCTAGTATTTCCGGCAATTGCAATGGCTTCTTTATTTCTTTATGTTCAAAAAAACAAGATTTTTTAGATATGGGCAGTAGGGACAACTCTCATATATTTTTTTTAGATAAAGTCAAATAGATTTCCTTGGATTTTTATTCGCTTCCATTTTTTAATAATAACTTATATTAGAACTTAATTTTATTAAAATATTTATAGAATATTTCATATTCTATATAATATTTAATTCTATTAAAAAAGAAAAAAAAAAAAAACACATAAAAGGAAAATACTAATATCATATAAGCCTTAATTAAAAGGGGGTTTAATTTTAATATAACTATCTAAATAAAATTAAAATATTAAATTAATCTAACAATCAATAAAAAAGAACAGGTACAAATATAAAATTGAGGTACCCATTTTATGATAGACGTTTTTGTGCCTTTAGTGGGCCTAGTATTAATTGTAATGGCTGTTTTATTGGTTTATGTTCAACAACAAATTTCTTGGGGGTCTGGACACCTTATGCGTCGCTTCGCAGAAGACGCATGGCTCTACACTGTACCAGGGGCCCGAAAACCAATCAATTTCTTCTGGGCTTCTTTCACTCTTTTAGGTTCATTAGGGGTTTTAGTTATTTCAGCTTCCAGTTATTATGGTCGGAATTTTTTCTCTTTCAATTCGTCCGAATTTCTAGTTCCTTTTTTGCCACAAGGGGTCACGCTGACTTTCTATGGAATCTCAGGTCTTTTTGTAAGTTTTCATTGGTGGCTTCTAATTATGTGGAATGTGGGTAGTGGTTATAATCTTTACGATAAAAAAAATGGAATGGTGCGGTTTTTTCGTTACGGATTTCCCGGAGAAAATCGTCGTATTCTTTCCAAAGTACGTGTGGAAGATATTCTGGCCCTCCAATTTTTCGATAACCCAGAACCTCGTAGTGGTGTCCTTTATATGCACACCAGAGAACAGGGGGACATTCCCTTGACTCTTGTTGATGATTATTATGATAGGACTCCGCGCAACATTTTACAAACAGCTTGGGACTTGTCCGCATTCTTGGATGTACCGTTGGAAATAATTGTATAAAAAAAGCGAGAATAGATGATCCATTTCTCTGAAAAAATTCGAAATGGATATATTATGGGTTCTATTCCAGGTAATAGAACTTATGCTTGATAGAAAGATTATTATCATATATAGTTGATAAATGAGATGAAGCTGAGTTCGATGACAAATGGCAAAAAAGAAAGCATTAATTCCCCTTCTATATCTTACATCTATAGTCTTTTTACCCTGGTGCATCTCTTTGACATTTAATAAAAGTCTGGAATCTTGGGTTACGAATTTGTGGAATACTAAAGAATCCGAAATTTTCTTGAATATCATTAAAGAAAAAAGTATTTTAAAGAAATTCCTAGAGTTCGAGGAACTCTTCCTTTTGGATGAAATGCTAAAGGAATATCCGGAAATGCGTTTAGAAAACCTTCGTATCGGAATCTACAAAGAAACCATCCAATTGATCACGACGCACAACCAAGATTTTATCCGTATGATTTTGGACTTCTCGACAAATCTAATCTATTTACTTATTCTAAGTGGTTATTCTATTCTGGGTAATCAACAACTCATAATTCTTAACTCTTGGGTTCAAGAATTTATATATAACTTAAGTGACACAATAAAAGCTTTTTCTATTCTTTTATTAACAGATTTATGTATAGGATTCCATTCTACTCATGGTTGGGAACTAATGATTGGTTCTTTCTATAAAGATTTTGGATTTACTCAAAATGATCAAATTATATCTGGTCTTGTTTCCACTTTTCCGGTCATTTTAGATACAATTTTTAAATACTGGATTTTCCGTTATTTAAATCGGGTATCTCCGTCGCTTGTAGTGATTTATCATTCAATGAATGACTGAAAAAAATGATCCAATGAGACAATTATCAAGTTTGTTTTTTATAGAAAAGCTAAACATTCAAAATTTTACTTATTCTTTTTTTCTTTCTACTCGTATTCTTCCTAGATTCTAGGAAAATTATTTCAGTAAATAGCAGAATCATGGATAGGGAACTATGCCAGTAACCTACCTAATCTTATTGTAGAAATTTTCAGGATCAATGATTGGACCATGCAAACTAGAAATGCTTTTTCTTGGATAAGGGAAGAAATTACTCGATCCATTTCCGTATTGCTCATGATATATATAATAATTCGAGCACCCATTTCAAATGCATATCCCATTTTTGCCCAGAAGGGATATGAAAATCCGCGAGAAGCTACCGGCCGTATTGTATGTGCCAATTGCCATTTAGCTAATAAGCCCGTAGATATTGAGGTTCCACAAGCGGTACTTCCCGATACTGTATTTGAAGCAGTTGTTCGAATTCCTTATGATATGCAAGTGAAACAAGTTCTTGGTAATGGTAAAAAGGGGGCTTTGAATGTAGGGGCTGTTCTAATTTTACCCGAAGGTTTTGAATTGGCACCTGCCGATCGTATTTCGCCCGAGATTAAAGAAAAGATAGGTAATCTGTCTTTTCAAAGCTATCGTCCCACAAAAAAAAATATTCTTGTCGTAGGCCCCGTTCCTGGTCAGAAATATAGTGAAATTACCTTTCCTATTCTTTCTCCAGATCCCGCTACTAAGAAAGATGTTTACTTCTTAAAATATCCTATATACGTAGGCGGGAACAGGGGAAGGGGTCAGATTTATCCCGACGGGAGCAAGAGTAATAATAATGTTTATAATGCTACAGCAACTGGTATAGTAAACAAAATTATACGAAAAGAAAAAGGGGGATACGAAATAACGATAGTGGATGCATCGGATGGACGTGAAGTGATTGATATTATACCTCCAGGACCAGAACTTCTTGTTTCAGAGGGTGAATCTATCAAACTTGATCAACCGTTAACGAGTAATCCTAATGTGGGTGGATTTGGTCAGGGGGATGCAGAAATAGTGCTTCAAGATCCGTTACGTATCCAAGGTCTCTTGGTCTTCTTGGCATCTGTTATTTTGGCCCAAATCTTTTTGGTTCTTAAAAAGAAACAATTTGAGAAGGTTCAATTGTCTGAAATGAATTTCTAGGTACGCGGATTCATCAACATATTAAGCTCGTCAAAAGAACTCAATTTTTGTTGATAAATTATGGAAAGACCTTTGCTTCTTTCTAGTCTTTTTCTACCATATTTCTAGAATTGCTTGTACTGTAGAACTAGTCATTCATATCATAGTATATATATTGTGAAGAAGACTCTGTTATTTTATTTCTTTGTTTTTTTCTATTTGAATAGAGTTTTTTTCTATTTGAATAGAATTCAATTCGACTCGATACTAAACCTAAACAAAATAAAATAGGCAGAGAATATTAAGTAAAGTAGACATAAAAAAGGGGAAAACGGGATTCTAGGAAGGATTATTTGTCTTTTCCTAGAGTCCGATTCCTTCTTGCTTATGTCGAAATAGATATGTATTGAAATAATGGACAAACAAAAACGAGAGGGCATTTAATTGACCAAATAAAAAT